AATTGATTTCTATTGGAATCTCTATCTAAGTTCACAATAGTAGGGCGGATTAGATATATCTTTAGTTGATATATAACTAGCAATATCCAATATCACATATACATGTCTTTCTTCCATAACGTAAACCAACTATTTATATCTTAGATTCAAACTGTTCGTATCTTAAAGTCAATCGTATTCTAGAATCATTCTTGGAAACATACACAAAAGTTGGCTTATAGTCATTAGATCCCATATACCAATTCTGTCCCCCTCTCCCAACTACCCCATTTTTTATGAATCTCGTTTTTTGTAAATTCTTCGATTTCTTTTATTTATCATTATCGAACATGGCTACAATCGAAATAGACGAATTCAGTAGGTCAAATCATTTCATGGAAATAAATATAAGTATTTTTTTTGTAGTAAGGTCATTCAATTTATTATTATTAATATTTTCTTTTGGTCAATCTCTTTTGGTCAATCATTGAATTGAATAAAATCGACTGAAATGGGAATCCTTCTATAAAGCATCTTTCTTTTATTTTTTTTTAATCACACGCCGTGTAAATTGCGATACTATGATACTATAAGAATTTTTATTCAAATCATGACTCCCGATATTTGATATTGGAATTGAATGAACAAAACAATAGAATGCGAATATTCATTGGCGGCGAAGTATGATATAATAAAACCAAACAGGAATTTTAGGAAAAAGATCTTTTAGATCTCTTTCCTTTTTTTACAATTCCCCAATATCGTAATTTTTTTCTATGACTCTTGGTCGTATATCCTGTATTTATATATTTCTATTTGTATATTGATGTTTCCTAAGTAGATTATTTTGCGTTACGCATACATTGCCTTATTCTAAGCTAAAAAAAAGAGACTATTTCGAAAACTAGTCAATGATGGCCCTCCATAGATTCGCCTATATAAGCCGCAGCTAAAGTTGCAAAAATAAGAGCTTGAATACCGCTTGTAAATAATCCAAGGAACATGACAGGTATAGGAACCACTAAAGGTACTAAAGAAACAAGAACAACAACCACTAATTCATCAGCTAATATATTCCCGAAAAGTCGAAAGCTAAGTGATAAGGGTTTTGTGAAATCTTCTAAAATGTTAATGGGTAAAAGGATTGGAGTCGGTTGAATATATTTACTGAAATAATCTAATCCCTTTTTAGAAAGACCCGCATAGAAATATGCTACTGACGTGAGCAAAGCTAAAGCAACGGTAGTATTTATATCATTCGTAGGTGCGGCTAACTCCCCCCGAGGTAACTGTACGATTTTCCAAGGTAAAAGAGCACCTGACCAATTAGAAACAAAAATAAATAGAAACAAAGTTCCAATAAAGGGAACCCATGGACCATATTCTTCTCCAATCTGCGTTTTGCTCACGTCTCGAATGAATTCAAGGACATATTCGAAAAAATTTTGACCGGCAGTCGGAATGGTTTGTGGATTCCGAACAGCTATAAGGGCTGAACCTAATAAGATAGCAATTACAACCCAAGAAGTAATAAGTACTTGGGCATGAACTTGAAAACCTACTATTTGCCAATAAAAATGTTGGCCTACTTCCACACCGGATATATCGTATAACCCCTTTAGTGTGTTGATGGAACATGATATAACATTCATATTGCCCTCTGACAGAAATATAACTTTAAAAGAAATTATTTTGATTCAACCTTCTCCTTTTCGACTTATCTACTTGAATTAGAATTATCTATTTTGAATACCCGCTAATCACATAAGATCCACATTTTTTTATTTCTTTTGTGCGATTTAAGAAGAGTAGCTGATTCCATAAATCTATGTAGTTACCAAAATAATTTATTTATCTTATTATTAATCAAGGAGTTCGTATATAGCTAGAACGACCCTCACAAATTGCAAATACGAATTTGGTAAGAATTAATCGGATTGAAGCTATAGCGTCATCGTTTGCTGGAATCGAAATATCTGCGAGATCGGGGTCACAATTTGTATCGATTAAACAAATTGTTGGAATTCCCAAAGTGATACATTCTCGAAGAGCCGTATATTCTTCTTGCTGATCAACGACGATTACAATATCGGGTACCCCCGTCATATATTTAATCCCGCCCAGATACGTTTGCAAGCGCGATAATTGTCTCTTCAAGATAGCTGCATCTCTTTTGGGAAGACGGTTGAGTCTCCCCGCCTTTTGTTCTGTTCTCAAATCCCTGAACTTATGAAGTCTCGTTTCTGTAGTGGACCAATTCGTTAACATACCACCGAGCCATTTTTTATTAACATAATGACACCGGGCCCTTATTGCAGCTCGTGCTACTAAACCCGCTGCTTTATTTTTGGTACCAACAATTAAGAATTGTTTTCCCCTACTTGCTGCATCAAAAACTAAATCACAAGCTTCTGATAAAAAACGAGCAGTTCTGGTCAGATTTGTAATATGAATACCTTTATGTTTTACAGAGATATAAGGTGCCATTCTAGGATTCCATTTCCTAGTACCATGACCAAAA